GATTTGAAAAAAATTTCAAATCCAAAAGGTCAGTATCTTCCTACGAATTAGTGAATCAGGCAGGTTTCATTTGTACAGAATAAGAAACAGCGGGTCAATCATTAACAATTTCATTATCAATATGAGATATTCATACAAATAAAAATGTGGGAGAAATGAAGAAGATGCAGGTTCGTTTATCTGATTGGCTAGTCAAGCATGAACTAATTCATAGATCTTTAGGCTTTGATTGCCGAGGAATAGAGACTTTACAAATAAAAACCGAGGATTGGGATTCCATTGCTGTCATTTCATATGTATATGGTTACAATTATTTACGCTCCCAGTGTGCCTATGATGTAGCACCAGGTGGATTTTTAGCTAGTGTTTATCACCTTACGAAAATACGGTATGGTATAGATAAACCAGAAGAGGTATGCATAAAAATATTTGCTCCCAGGAGTAATCCTCAAACCCCGTCAGTTTTCTGGATTTGGAGAAGTGCTGATTTTCAGGAACGGGAATCTTATGATATGTTGGGAATTTCTTATGAGAATCATCCTCGCCTTAAACGTATCTTGATGCCTGAAAGTTGGATAGGCTGGCCCTTACGTAAAGACTATATTACGCCCAATTTCTATGAAATTCAAGATGCTCATTGATTGATAAAAAAGGGGTTTTTTATCAATCAATGAGCATCTTGGCATTCCCCTTCTAGATGAAACAGAGTAACTGGACTTTCATTCGTATTGTGGAGGGTCTAAAATAAAAAAAGAAAAGAAAAAGAGGCTCTCATTGCTATTCCCCAATTGGGAAGATATCATATAATATACATTTCGTATGAGCACAATAGGATGATTCTGCACCATGAACTTTGTACCTCGCACATCACTTAATGGGGACCTCAGAAAGTAACTTGAGCAAGAGTGACAAAAAAATATGAAATTGGAAAGAAAAGAATATCTCGTCTAAATGAATTAATTTCATTTGTATGAGGTATGAATATCTATCCGATACATTATTCATGTGTCAGGAACCAGATTTGAACTGGTGACACGAGGATTTTCAGTCCTCTGCTCTACCAACTGAGCTATCCCGACCATTTTCCGTGCATCATCCTAGCAGAGTACTTATATCTATGTCAATGAAAAGAATTAAAAAATAAAATCTTAACAAATTGGACCTAGCCCCTGAATTTCTTAGATATTAAAAAAGAAGACATTCTTTGTAAATGTCAGGAAAAATATATGGACTATGAATGATTCAATAACGGAAATTCCTTGAACATATATATATATGTTCATAATATATATATGTTCATATCGTACTATACAAAACAAATGAGATTGGATTGGAAGAAGATACGAGGATTTTGATTCGGATCCATTTGTGAAAGAACAGAGTGAATGAAATGAGAAAGATATTTCATTTTGTTTAAACTGAACCACTGATGAAAAAAAAAAAAAAGAAAGAGGGTGAGGATAAATAAAGAGTGAGGAAGTAAAATGGGCTTTTTATTGGGGATAGAGGGACTTGAACCCTCACGATTTAAAAATTCGACGGATTTTCCTCTTACTATAAATTTCATTGTTGTCGGTATTGACATGTAAAATGGGACTCTCTCTTTATTCTTGTCCAATTAATCTTCAAAAGATCTATCAAATTCTGGAATGAATCATTTGATCACTGAATATTTGAATTCGATTCTTTTTTCAACTTCAATTGGAATTGATTCACAATAACTCTTCAATTTTTCATATATTTTTTGATCTCTATCATTCTAATTAATATATAATAGAATATAGAAGATTTCTATTTTCATATATTTTCATATATAGAGCTATGTAAGTATGTATACGTACGTATTAGGTATATAAGGTTATCCTTTCTGTCATTTCAATAGAAGGATTTTAGTAACGTAACGTAGTCAATTTCATTCGTTAGAACAGCTTCCATTGAGTCTCTGCACCTATCCCTTTTATTCTCATTTTCCATCTTTTCTCTCAAAACAAAGATTTGGCTCAGGATTGCCCATTTTTAGTTCCAGGGTTTCTCTGAATTTGGAAGTTATCACTTAGCAGGTTTCCATACCAAGGCTCAATCCAATCAAGTCCGTAGCGTCTACCAATTTCGCCATATCCCCCTTTCTTTTGAGACAAGGATAATTTCATCCACCTCTTTAATTTATCTTGGCACTATTGAATTCATTAGGTAATGATTCCTATATTGAAAAAGTGTATGCTGCTATTTTCTTTTTTTGCCACCCCCTATTCTATATTCTATCATTTCATCTCTATTGGATGAACCCTATTTGTTTCAATACGAAATTGATTCTATCATTGATGTATCCGCAATTCAATATGGATAGATATATCCCACATATATATGTGCCTTTCCTCCTCCTTCATTTTTACAGTGCATTTTGAAATAGTGGAACGGTCGATATTCATTCTTTTTTTTTCATTTCAAATCCTAATTTCATTGATATATTGATATTTTATATTCACATATATATGAATATGAAATTTAATTTCTATTTAGATATCTAATTTATCTATATCTAAATAGTTTTCTTTTCTATTTTCTTTTTCTAAATAGAATCTAAAATATATAACTAATAAATATAAAAAATTTAAATAATCAATAAATTAAAAAAAGAAGAAGAATCACTAGGTAATAGCCAAGATCCGATAGTTTCCTGTATTCCTATACACTATTGCTCTTATATCCGCCCGCTTAGCTCAGAGGTTAGAGCATCGCATTTGTAATGCGATGGTCATCGGTTCGATTCCGATAGCCGGCTCTTTTTCTTTAATCAATTTTTTTCTTTCCATGATTGAAAATCTCTACTCTCGCTTTCTCTAAATGTTGGGTCACCGATCTATTATGTCATGGTAACTTGCAGCTATAGCTATGAATAAAAAAGTTGACTAGAACAATTAGATCTCTACAGAAAAAATTGGAAAATGTAACCTTCGCTTTCATTTCCTATATATACAAAAAATCCGAATATTGATAAAATTTCTTTTATTCTGTTTTGTAGGACTTTAGTAAATTGAGTTTTGCTTTTCTGATCCTTGAGTTCAGTCTGAATTTATATTTTTTTTTTCAAATAAAAGTGAATCAAAAAGGAGCCTTTATATGTCTCGTTACCGAGGACCTCGTTTCAAAAAAATACGCCGGCTGGGGGCTTTACCGGGACTAACTAGTAAAAGACCCAGATCCAGAAGTGATCTTCAAACCCAATTGCGCTCTGGAAAAAGATCACAATATCGTATTCGTTTAGAAGAGAAACAGAAATTGCGTTTTCATTATGGTCTGACAGAGCGACAATTACTTAAATATGTGCATATTGCTGGAAAAGCCAAAGGGTCAACAGGCCAGGTTTTACTACAACTACTTGAGATGCGTTTGGATAACATCCTTTTTCGATTAGGTATGGCTTCGACCATTCCTGGAGCCAGACAATTAGTTAACCATAGACACATTTTAGTTAATGGTCGTATAGTGGATATACCAAGTTATCGTTGCAAACCTCGAGATATTATTACTACGAAGGATAAAGAAAGATCGAAAGCTCTGATTCAAAATTCTCTTGTTTCATCCCCCCACGGGGAATTCCCAAACCATTTGACTATTGACTCCTTACAATATAAAGGATTTGTCAATCAAATAATAGATAGTAAATGGATTGGTCTTAAAATAAATGAGTTGTTGGTCGTAGAATATTATTCCCGTCAGACTTGATTCTAATGAAAATAAAAAAGCAAGGTTCATACCAATTTTGACTCCTTTCGCTAAAGTAAATAGAGCACCTCGTGCCCTGTCTCATTCATGTATCAAAAAAGGATCGGCAATAGGATTCTTTTTCTTTTTTTCAATATCAATACGATATCCCTATTTGTATTTTACCTATCACAGGGATTAATTAGGGATAGAGAATGTCTATTAAATAAGGGTCTTATCATTAGAATAATGATATCAATTCTTATTTTATTTAATACATTGTAGATTGTAGTCGGTAACGTTGATGAATGAAAAGAAACGGAGAGAGAGGGATTCGAACCCTCGGTAAACAAAAGTCTACATAGCAGTTCCAATGCTACGCCTTGAACCGCTCGGCCATCTCTCCTACAGAATGTTATTCTTGACCAAAACCCGAATGAATAGCGAGTCCTTCATCTTAATTGTAGTACATGTATGACCGCCCAATGGTTCCATAAGAAGAAATTGCTTTTCCAATTTCATATTTATCAACAACAACTTCTTTCATCAGCTAACCCATGGAATTCATGAATTGTCCGACGAATCTTTCTATTTCAATTGTATGGTGTGGCAGATACATGTTATGCAAACAAAAAGGATGGTTACTTTATTTGAATATTTGAATTTGATTTTATCATGGAATGATTATTCCATTCTTTTCCTTTTTGGATCATAACCAAATCAAAACTTCTCGAGTTATCAAAATCCATAGGAAACTTGGTTATTCAACTTAGATGAAATAGTAATAGTCATTGGTATACTACGAAATTGGAATGAAATCTAATCTGATTCAACTATTTCATTGCATCTTTGTCCAAAAGGGGGACACCACATTTTTTCCAATTAGTCTGTTTTTATGTTATTTTGTACTGTACAATTCCCTTTTTTGTGGGATCGTTTTCCCCGAAGGGAAATGAGAAGAATTATAGAATGAATTGCTAATTATGCCTAGATCTCGAATAAATGGAAATTTTATTGATAAGACCTCTTCGATTGTAGCCAATATTTTATTACGAATAATTCCGACAACTTCAGGAGAAAAAAAGGCATTTACCTATTACAGAGATGGTGCGATTTGATTTTTTCTTGTTTTTTTTTTACCCCTCAGTTTTACGTTTTACGAGAAAAAGAACGTAGTTAGGAATAGAAAAAAACAAATTAGTGAAAGAAACCTACGCTTGGTGAAGGTGAAGTTTAAAGATAGAGCAATTCCTTCTGTCGTGTATCCTCGATTGATGCAGCCTTAGATGCTTCAA